TGATAGAGAATCAAAGTATATTTACCAACAATTCACGAAATGCTATGGTTCTTACATATAATTTTTTTTATTCAGAAGTAATTCGAGAAATCATGCACCTTTCGTCCCTAGTTATAAAGAAAAAGAGGTACAGCTGGTTGAATCCAACCTATTCTTGAAATAAACAACCCGCACACACTCCCTTTCCAAAAAAGATCAATACACCAATCACTACACTGAGATTTATTAGATTTGTTGCTAAAATATCGGTATTAACCCCGAAACTCTCGGCAGATGGCCAGTGACCCAAGAAAACGAAAGAATCGGTTACATTTTTCATATGATCTCCTTTTATAGATTATAGATAAACTAAAAAAATCATTGTACTGCTTCACTTATTTATTACTTCTCTATGAAAAATACGTTCAAAATTTATTTCATGAATTTTCTTTTTTCAATTGAGATGACCAATCCCAAAAATACTTAAATTATTATTTATTCGAATTAATTCAAATAAAATAGAATTTAGGTACTAGGTTTCATGTGAATTGCGAAATAGCTCCTTTGTTGGAGCACTTCTGCTTTTCTTTGGACTAAGGAAGGGGAAGGACTTATTTGAAGATGAAGAATTAGTGTTACCTACTCGTTTTCTTCCTTCCTTCCCCTGGGGTATTTTCTGAATGAATAAGTATAAGTAATTGTATAGGGTCAAATTTTATTTTAATATAATGTGAAAAAATAACCTGCACGTCCAAGACCCTAAAAGAAATACATATTTCTCATATTTATTTTCCTTTTCTCGGATTAAACAAAAGGATTTGCAAATAAAAGGGCTAATGCTACAACCAATCCATAAATTGTTAAAGCTTCCATAAAAGCTAAACTAAGTAATAAAGTACCTCGTATTTTTCCCTCTGCCTCGGGCTGTCTCGCAATACCTTCTACGGCTTGACCTGCAGCAGTACCTTGACCAACTCCAGGTCCAATAGAAGCAAGCCCTACAGCCAATCCAGCAGCAATAACGGAAGCGGCAGAAATCAGTGGATTCATGATAGATAAGTTCCTCAAAAAAAAAAAAAATAAATGGTTAATGATACAATCAACCAATGAATTAGGACTCAATTATTCCATTGTAATATCCATCCAGTAGAAAGAATAAAAAATGGCGAATATTAATTATAATATATATTATTTTTTTGAATCATTAGAAAGGCTGCATCTTTTTTAATTACTAATTGGATAATTGGAGAGTCTTTCTGAATCAATCCAACTTGAGTTTCTCCATTTCCTTTTTCTAAGCCTTTCTCGATCTTTTTCTTTATCTATTTTATTTATTTTATATTTTATTCAATTCACAGTTATAAACGAAACAAACGTAAAGACCTCGGTTGGCATCTCGATCCAAATTCAAGTAGTGCAAATTTAAAAGTCGTTCATATATAACTTGTCAATATCTAATATCAAATATACATATATTTCTTACATAACGTAAACCGGCTATTGTCTCGTAAATTAAATAGGATTTTCTAATCATTCTTCGAAACATCTAATCTAAAAAAAGAAACTTCAAAAAATGAACCTATAAGCATTAGATTCCACATCTCTAGCGCAACCGCTGTCGACTAACCAACCACTTTTTTTTATACATCTCGACTCTAATTTTTTTCTATTACCATTAGATTCTATCAAGATAGAATCTAATGGTAATAGAGTCTCTTGAGCCACATTGAATCTAAACTAAAAGACTTTTCCTAAGACTAATCAATGATGACCTTCCATGGATTCGCCTATATAAGCTGCAGCTAAAGTTGCAAAAATAAGAGCCTGAATTCCACTTGTAAATAATCCGAGGAACATGACAGGTATAGGAACCACTAACGGTACTAAAGAAACAAGAACAACAACTACTAATTCATCCGCTAATATATTTCCAAAAAGTCGAAAACTAAGTGATAGCGGTTTTGTGAAATCTTCTAAGACGTTAATGGGTAAAAGAATTGGAGTTGGTTGAATGTATTTACCAAAATAACTTAATCCTTTTTTTGTAAGACCCGCATAAAAATAGGCTACTGACGTGAGTAAAGCTAAAGCAACAGTCGTATTTATATCATTCGTGGGTGCGGCTAACTCCCCGTGAGGTAACTGTAAAATTTTCCAAGGGAAAAGGGCCCCGGACCAATTAGAAACAAAAATAAATAGAAACATAGTTCCAATAAAGGGAACCCAAGGGCGATATTCTTCTCCAATTTGGGTTTTGCTCACGTCTCGAATGAATTCAAGGACATATTCAAAGAAATTCTGACCACCTGTCGGAATAGTTTGTGGATTCCGAACAGCTATAGCAGCTGAACCTAGTAAGATAGCAATTACAACCCAAGAGGTTAGAAGTACCTGGCCATGGATTTGGAAACCCCCAATTTCCCAATAAAAATGTTGACCTACTTCCACACCAGACATATCATATAACCCCTTCTTTAGTGTGTTGATTGAATATGATAGAATATTCATATTATCCTCTAACAGAAATATAACTTAAAAAAAATTATTTTGATTCAATCATCTCTTTCTCGACTTGTCTACTTTTTTATTGAGGATACCGATTAATCACAGAATATCCCCAGCCCTTTCCCTTTATTATTATATAGTTTTTGATAGTCATGAATAATAACCAATTCTCTTCTAAATTAGAGGAATTTGGTGAGTTCATAAGAAAATCAAAGATTTCTTACATAGCTCGAACGACCATCACAAATTGCAAATACTAACTTGGTAAGAATTAATCGGATTGAAGATATAGCATCATCATTTGACGGAATCGAAATATCGGCAAGATCCGGGTCACAGTTTGTATCGATTAAACAAATCGTTGGAATTCCCAAAGTAATACATTCTCGAAGGGCTGTATATTCTTCTTGTTGATCAACGATGATTACAATATCAGGTAACTCTGTCATATATTTAATCCCGCCCAGATATGTTTGCAAGTGAGATAATTGTCTCTTCATCACCGCTGCATCTCTCTTCGGTAGACGGGCGAGTCCCCCCGTCTTTTTTTCCATTCGTAAGTCCCTGAATTTATGAAGTCTTGTTTCTGTAGTGGACCAATTCGTTAACATACCTCCAAGCCACTTTTTATTAACATAATGACATCGAGCCCTTATTGCAGCCCATGCTACTGAATCAGCTGCTTTATTTTTTGTCCCAACAATTAAAAATTGTTTTCCTCTACTTGCTGCATCAAAAACTAAATCACAAGCCTCTGATAAAAAACGAGCAGTTCTCGTAAGATTTATAATATGAATACCCTTACATTTTGCAGAGATATAAGGTGACATTCGAGGATTCCATTTTCGAGTACCATGACCAAAATGAACTCCCGCCTCCATCATTTCTTCCAAATTGATGTTCCAATATCTTCTTGTCATTTCTCCACACACTTTAACTCTTTATTAAAATAAAGAGATGAGGTATCCTGAAATAAATAATTGTTCCAACGGAACCTTCTTTTTTAACATGGATTGGCCGTTGATACACAACCTAAACCAGAAATTCCTTTCTATTCGTTATTTTTTTTTAGTTTCCGTATTTTATTACATTACTAAATGCTAAATTAATTAATTAAATAACAAAGATAAATAATAAAGGATTAATCTCTTCTGTTAAATCCCCAAAATAATTGTTGTTTTGATTTATCACTTAAATTCTTAGAAAAAAAAAGAATCCAACAATTCTCTGTGGTAAAACAAAATATCTCTCATTTCCCCCTCAAATATATTCTTGTTTTTCCTTTTCAAAGGAATGCTAATCCTCTTATGTTGATTTGAACGGTGTACGAATCCCTTGAATCCAGTACCAACGGGTATCATTCCCCCCAGAACAACGTTTTCTTTTAGTCCTTTCAACCAATCAATGCGGCCTCGGAGAGCAGCTTTTGCTAAAACTCGAGCGGTTTCTTGAAAACTTGCTTCGGATATAAAACTTTGAGTATTCAAAGAGGCTCTCGTTATTCCCAATAAGATAATTCGGTAACAGATCGCTTCTTCCAAAGCGCGCCCCGTCCGTTCTGCTCGAAACAATCCAATAAGTTCTCCGGGCAAAAAAACATTAGACATTCCGTCCTCTGAAACCAAAACTTTGGATGTTATTTGCCGTACAATAATTTCGATATGCCTATCATGGATCTGCACCCCCTGGGATCGATAAACCTTTTGGATCTTATTAACCAAAGAGATACGGCTTTGCGCTATAGTTAGCTCAGCCCCAATCAAGAATCCCCAGGGAATTCCAAGAATTTTTTTTATACGTTCGTTCCAACCATTAATCCTCTTTTCTAGATTTATTGATATTGAATCAACCGAACGAACCTCTAAGACTTGTTCCACTTTTGGCAGACCTTGCGTTATATCACCCGACCTCGATTTTTCATATATAAATGTAACTAAAGTATCCCCTTCATAAAAGATTTCCCCATAATCACCATGAACTGTTGCTCCTGGGGTAGCCAAACAAGGCTTAGCCGATCTTATTACTACAGAATCAAACTGAACAATTAGAACTTGACCTGATTTTAAGGGCAGTCCATTTTTTGTTATACATACATTTTCACAAAGAAATTGTCCAAGACACATTTTTGTAAATGTCTCATCACAAAAATTGTAATGAAGAAAATACCAATGCAATTTGAACGGATTCAAAACGATGTTATTACAAAAATCGGGATGATAAATTCTTCCATTTTCATCTATTAAATAATATTGATATTTAAGGACTTGAAAGGTTTGTTTTAAATTGTCAAGTTGTAAATAATTATTTACCAAGATCTGATTATGAGTTATTAAATGGTACAATAAAAAAAAATTATAAAACTGAAGGACTGTTCCTAAAGGACCGAATGAATTCTTAAATGGAATTGGGCGTGGGCGATCTTTTTTAATGGATTCTTTGTGATATTTTACACCGTTGAATGTGAATGAGCCTATTCCAAAACAATTGAATGATGACAAAATTATAAAAGACTGACATTCCGTATTTTTACCAAACAACGTACGAACAGTTCCTTGATTTTGGTTAAATGATTTTTGAAGTTTTGTCTTTGAATAAATGCAAAAAAACGGATTCATATTAGTATACTCTGATCCATCATCAGAAAAAAAGGGGGGATCATTCCTTTTCCCGATATATGAGAGGGCCGATTTGACTAAATCGATCCTTAGGAAATCTCGAATCATATCATTTGTCCTTACTTGAACAAAAGAAGCTCGGGCCTCTTCGATAGAAGAACGCTTTTTGTCTTGGTTCCAATTCAATACTAAACAAGTACGTACTAATTGAATACTTGTGTCAGAAATTCCCCGAGTGACTTTGCCATTTCCATTTCCATAAAGGATATAATTGAAAACTCGAAGTTCCACATTATCCCTTTCTTGCAACAGATCTTGAGGGAAAAGTCTTGCTAAATTGATACCGTCTGTTATTTCATATGTGACTACGGGTCGAACCAAAACAAAAAAAAAATTCTTAGTAAGGGTGATCCATTGGACATAGAACCCATTTTTCACATTTTTTGATTCCTTGTCATTTGTCTTTCCTGGTGGTATCAAAATGCCGCTGTGTCGAGCTAGCTTATATGTCTCCCCAGGAAAATAGATATCTCCAGAAAAAATTTTAAGTTCAATCTTTTTTTTTTTTCTCTCCACCCGAACCACCCCACCGGCTCGGCTTCTTGTATTTAAAGTAATTTGCGTATCGACTCCAATGATACTATTGTTCCGTACCATTATCGAGGAAGCTCCGGGCAAGATATGTACTTCCTCGGAAATGAAAAAAAACCGATCTACTTTCATTTGGTATTTTGATCGAAATTCTTTGACTCCTCTAGACTCAATAAAATCCTGTTTTTTAACGACGGAATACATCTCTATAGTCTCATATTTAGTAATTCCCGAACTCTTTGTTCGGTATCGAGGATCATTGAAATAAGCAAAAAGACTATTTCTACGGAAAATACCATTTATGGGTATTTCAATCGAGATACCGTCGGAAAGGGACATTAATTCTTTTTCTCGTTCGTGATTCGATTGAAATTGAAATGGAATGATGAATCTATTTTTTCGCCTCTTTGCCAATAAATCGGAGTTTTTTGCAGGATATATGTGATTACAATGACCCATTCGATTAAGTTCTGAATAATTCGGAATCCTATGTTCTTTTTTACTCGATTTTTTAATAGAAGAATCCAATAATTGATCTTTTACTTGATCATTAGTCATTGAGGAGTTAGAAATTTCTGAGGAGTTAGAAATTTCCATTTGTTTGAAAGAAAAAGAATGAGTGGTCGTTTGATCTTGATCCTTGTGGAGTGAAAACGAGACTACACTGGATTTGTATGGCATTCCTGATAATATCCATAAACGACTTGCTTTTGGTAAGAGATGAACATTACCATATGTAAATTCGGGTGCATGATACACATCGGTACTCCAGTGCATTTCTCCTTCTGAGTCCGAATAAATATGTTTGCGAACTTTTTCCTTAAAATTCAGAGTCGAGGACCCCGCGCGAATTTCAGCAATCACTTGTTCGGATTCAACATATTGATCATTTTGAACTAAAAGAAAACTTTTTGGCGGAATATTCACATTATGTAGAATATCTTCACTCTCAATAGTGACATCCAAATTTATATAACATCGAAAGGCAGGGTGCCCATGACGTGTACGTGTGGGATGAACCAACCCCTCATTAAATTTAATTTTTCCATTATAAGGGGCTCGTACATGTTCTGCAGTACCCCCTGTGAATACTCCGCCCGTATGAAAAGTTCTTAATGTTAGTTGAGTACCAGGCTCCCCAATAGATTGACCTGCAATAATACCTACAGCTTCTCCCAATTCGACCAGGTCGCCGTGAGTAGGACTTCGCCCATAACATAATCGACAGATCCAAGACATACTCCTACAAGTAAAAGGAGTTCGGATGGCTATTGGTTGGATTCGAAAGGTTATGAATTGATTTACAAGACCAATCCCGATATCTTGATTTCGTGTCGCAATGCACCGCGAATCCAGATATATATCGTCTGCTAATACGCGACCAATTAATATTTTGGGAAAAATTCTTTCCGGCATACTACCGTTTTGAGGACTTACAGACATACCCCGAATGGTGCCACAATCTGTTCTACGTACAACAATATGTTGAACTACTTCGACAAGCCTGCGTGTAAGATATCCCGCATCGGATGTTCGTACAGCCGTATCCACAACCCCTTTGCGGGCGCCGTAGCAAGAAATGATATATTCTGTTAAAGAGAGTCCTTCGCGTAAATTACTTTGAATAGGTAAATCAATCATTTGTCCTTGTGGATCTGACATTAATCCTCTCATACCTACTAATTGATGTACTTGAGACACATTTCCTCTAGCTCCCGAAAAAGACATTATATGGACTGGATTATAAGGGTCAGTCATCCTAAAATTCGGATTCATTTCTTGGCGCAAGTATTCACTTGTGGAATACCAT